CAATAAAATACTTGGAAAAGCCCACATACGATGAAGATTTTTTGTTGCTGTCGGAAAAATAACAAGTCCCACTCCTATTAATATAGGAACTAGAAGTGGAACGAAAGGTAAAATACACGCATATTGATATGTCTGTTCCATAAAAAAAAAGTTTTTTAAATTTTTAATTAATATTAACGGTTTCCAATTCACCCGACCTTACCTCTTTTGAAAGGAGTCAATAAAAAAATGAAAATATGTACTAAGTTAAATAAAATTTTTGAATTTTTATTTCTTCTTACTTATTCGTTTTTAATTTCTGCTAAATACTTCAAATATTCAAATCAAGAAGTTACAATTGGTCAAATCATATGAAAGAAATAGATTAATTACCAAATTCCTTCAAATTTTAAAATTCAAGTCAAATTGGGCATATTTTTCCCGGATTTGACAAGTTATTTAAAATCTTATTTTTTTTTCTATTTTTAGAAATATTTTATCCTATTTTGCCATACTGTTCACCTATCTTATCTATTCTTTTATATTTTTCGAAAAAAGATTTTCTAGAAAAGAGATACATAGTGAATCAGAAAAGCTCATATTTTTTTGAACAATAGATGTCTTTCACATCCAGCTATACCAACGAGTAATCTCTTAATTTTTATTTAAATGGCAGTTCCAAAAAAACGTACTTCTGCATCAAAAAAGCGTATTCGTAAAAATTTTTGGAAAAAGAAGGGGTATCGGGCAGCGTTAAAAGCATTTTCCTTAGGTAAATCTCTTTCTACCGGGAATTCAAAAAGTTTTTTTGTGCGACAAACGAATAAACTAAGTAATAAAACATAACACGTTGGAATAATCTAAACCGGCCTGACTCAAAAGTGGAGTCATTTCATTTCAAAAATCAAATTCCCGAATTCCATTTCCTTCAATGGGGAATGGAATTCGTTTCGCTCTTAGAGCATATGTAGAATAAGAATTTTTCTGTTTACCTTACCCAATTCAAAAAAAGTATTCTTTTTTCTTTTTAGTATATTTTATCATTTGCAAGGCGGGGGGTCTAATTTTCCCCATTAACTTATTTCTAATATAAGGTTTTCTTTTTTGTACAATTTTCTTACTTTTGTATTTTAAATAAATTCTTATATAGCCCCCATATATCTCGCCATCAATCCACACAAAAACCCTTAGTGAAAATATTTTGGATAAATATGTGTCAATTTTGAATGATCTAAAATAGGTTCTTTTTTTTTTGTTCATCGATAAAACGGCTTTTTTGGTTTCACTTTTTGAAATCAAATAAATCAAAAACAGTTAATTAAAAAAAAAAATGTTTTTGGGGGAGGGAATGTTCTATTCCTTAATTCATAGTAGGATTTACAAGAGTTGAGTCGAGAAGAGTATAAAATACAAAATAAAACAAAAATCCTAAACGAAACTAATGAACCTTCAAATACCTATTTGAACAAATTTTTATTCATCAATTTGAATCTTTCCTAAAAAATATTGCACTCAATTTAATTCGTAAATCTAGACGATTATTTATTCATAGGTTATTATGAGGTCAAGACAGGCCGCTATGGTGAAATCGGTAGACACGCTGCTCTTAGGAAGCAGTGCTAGAGCATCTCGGTTCGAGTCCGAGTGGCGGCATATCATCTCTTAAAAAAATAAAATAGATCCTATAATAAAAATAAATTCAATTGCTAATTTCGATTTTATAATTAAGGAACTCTTTATTTTATGATATTTTCAACCTTAGAGCATATATTAACTCATATTTCTTTTTCGATCGTTTCAATTATAATTACAATTCATTTGATAACCTTTTTAGTCGATGAAATCGTAAAACTAGATGATTCATCCAAAACGGGCATGATAATGACTTTTTTCTGTATAACAGGATTATTAATTTCTCGTTGGATTTATTCGGGACATTTTCCACTAAGTGATTTATATGAATCGTTAATCTTTCTTTCATGGAGTTTTTCCTTTATTTATATAATTTCATATTTCAAAAAAAACCAAAATATTCTAAGCACAATAATTGGCCCGAGTGCTCTTTTTTCCCAGGGCTTTGCTACTTCAGGTCTTTTAACTGAAATACACGAATCTACAATATTAGTACCCGCTCTTCAATCCGAGTGGCTAATAATGCACGTAAGTATGATGATATTAGGCTATGCGGCCCTTTTATGTGGATCATTATTATCAGTATCACTTCTAGTCATTACAGTTCGAAAAAAGCTTTCTCTTTTTTCTACGAGTAATCATTTATTGAATTTAAATGAGTCATTTTTCCTTGGTGAAATCGAATACATGAATGAACAAAGGGATGTTTTACAAAAAACTTCTTTTTTTTTCACAAGGAATTATTATAGATCACAGGTGATTCAAAAATTGGATTATTGGAGTTATCGAGTTATTAGTCTAGGATTTATCTTTTTAACCATAGGAATTCTTTCTGGAGCAGTATGGGCTAACGAAGCATGGGGATCCTATTGGAGTTGGGACCCAAAGGAAACTTGGGCTTTTATTACTTGGATCATATTTTCAATTTATTTACATACTCGAACAAATATAAAACTGAAGGGTACAAATTCAGCAATTGTGGCGTCTATTGGATTTCTTATAATTTGGATATGCTATTTTGGAGTCAATCTATTAGGAATAGGACTACATAGTTATGGTTCATTTACATTAACATCTAATTGAATTAAAAAAAAGGGGGGGTTCTTACAAATAGCAATAAAAGGGTGTACAACGCAGATCAGATAAAAAAACTTTGTGTGAATTGGCGAGAGCCTGTCGAATCATATTCAAATATGATTCGACAGGCTTTTTGTCATTTTACCATTTTACAACGAACGCTTTTGTAAATGATAATATTTATAAATTATCTAAAAAAAGAATTAGATAGAATAACTTCAACCTTTTCAACTGATAGTGAAAGAACGAAATCGGGATACATACCAATACCGAGTACGGGTAAAAAAATAGAAACCGAAAGAAATAACTCTCGCGGCCCAGAATCAAAAAAATAAGAGTCTGGGCCATTAAATATCTTGTATCCATAAAACATCTGTCGTAACATAGATAATAAATAAATAGGAGTTAATATCATTCCAATTGCCATTAGAAAAGTAATTGGTAGTTTTGTCATTAAAAGATATTTTGGACTAGTAATTAGTCCAAAAAAAACTATTAATTCGGCAACAAAACCACTCATGCCAGGTAATGCAAGGGAGGCCATCGAAAAGCTACTGAACATCGTGAATATTTTTGGCATTGGAATACCTATTCCGCCCATTTCGTCAAGATAAACAAGACGTATTCTATCATAAGTTGTTCCGGCCAAGAAAAAAAGCGCCGCGCCAATAAATCCATGAGATATTATTTGTAAAAGGGCTCCGTTAAGTCCCATATCTGTGATAGAACCAATTCCTATAATTATGAAACCCATATGAGATACAGAGGAATAGGCTATTCTTTTTTTTAAATTCCGTTGACCGAGAGATGTTGAAGCCGCATAGATTATTTGCATTGCGCCTACTACAATTAACCAAGGAGAAAATATAGAATGAGCATGGGGAAATAATTCCATATTGATCCGAACTAATCCATATGCTCCCATTTTTAATAAGATTCCGGCTAGAAGCATACAAGTACTATAATGTGCTTCTCCATGGGTATCGGGTAACCATATATGTAGGGGTATGATTGGCAATTTGACAGCAAAAGCAAGAAAAAATCCAATATAAAATAGTATTTCCAAGTTCACAGGATAGGACCGGTTGGCTAATATTTCAAAATTTAATGTTGGTTCAGTAGAACCATATAAACCAATACCCAGAACTCCCATTAAAAGAAAAACAGAACCCCCCGCCGTGTACAAAATAAATTTTGTAGCTGAGTACAGGCGTTTTTTTCCTCCCCACATCGATACAAGTAGATAAACGGGAATTAATTCTAACTCCCACATGAGGAAAAAAAGTAAAAGATCTCTAGAAGAAAATAATCCTATTTGCCCACTGTACATTGCTAACATCAGGAAATGAAATAATCGAGAATCTCGAGTAACCGGCCAAGCCGCTAAAGTAGCTAAAGTGGTGATGAATCCCGTCAGTAAAATGGGTCCTATAGAGAGTCCGTCTATTCCTAATCTCCAATGGAAATCAAAAGAATGGATCCATTTATAATCCTCCATTAGTTGAATTAATGGATCATCCGATTGAAAATGATAGCAGAATGTATAAGTCGTTAGAAGAAGTTCTAAGATACACATACATATAGTATACCAGCGCATTACTCTATTTCCCCTGTGTGGAAGAAAAAAAATGAAGCAACCCGCAAATATTGGTAAAACTACAATTATTGTTAAGCAAGGAAAATGGTTCGTGGTAAAGACAAGATACACTTGGGCCAGAAAAATCCGTGCTCAAAATCAAATTTAATTGAGCACGGATTTTTTCGATAAAAAAAAAAAAAAGAAAATGGATTCAAGTAGATTTTTATGGAATGTATCAATAAGCTAGACCCATACTTCGAGTTGTTTCATGCCATAAATAAACCCGAACGCTCAAAAAATCCGTTGGACAGGCGGATTCACATCTCTTACAACCAACACAGTCCTCGGTCCTTGGAGCAGAGGCGATTTGTTTAGCTTTACATCCGTCCCAGGGTATCATTTCTAATACATCCGTGGGACACGCCCGGACACATTGAGTACATCCTATACATGTATCATAAATCTTTACTGAATGTGACATTGGATTTATACGTTTTTTAACGCCATAAATTTGCGGTCTAGTAAACTAACTTATAAATGAATCCTATAGTTAGATACCAGACGAATCAATGAGTGATAAGAATCAATTTACTTCCGAATGGATTTATGAGGGAGGGCCAAAATACTTTGATTTCTTTTGTTTTTGCAACTACGATGATACCCTACTATAGACATATCAAACCCGCTAATGCGAATTTTCATTTATTTATTAATATTAAAAATGAGCATTTAT